GTCAACTAAACGGTATTCCGATAGCAATCGGGGTTATGGATTTTCAGTTTATGGGGGGTAGTATGGGATCTGCAGTAGGCGAGAAAATCACTCGTTTGGTCGAGTATGCTACCAAGAGCTTTCTCCCTCTTATTCTAGTGTGTGCTTCCGGAGGAGCACGGATGCAAGAAGGAAGTTTAAGCTTAATGCAAATGGCTAAAATATCTTCTGCTTTATATGATTATCAATTAAATAAAAAGTTATTCTATGTATCAATCCTTACATCTCCCACTACTGGTGGGGTGACAGCGAGTTTTGGTATGTTGGGGGATATCATTATTGCTGAACCCAATGCCTACATTGCATTTGCGGGGAAACGGGTAATTGAACAAACATTGAATAAGACAGTACCGGAAGGTTCACAAGCGGCTGAATATTTATTCCAAAAGGGTTTATTCGACCTAATCGTACCACGTAATCCTTTAAAAGGTGTTCTGAGTGAGTTATTTCAACTCCATGCTTTCTTTCCCTTGAAAAAAAAAAATCAACAAGTGGAATGTTAGGTTCAATTAGTTTATGTAGAAAGCTAAAAAAACGAAGCCCGTTTAGTTAGTTCGATCCTCTTTGCACTTATTCTATACTCAATTATTATATATATATATTCACTTATATTAGAGTCTAATTTATTCCAAAATAGAATTATTTTATTCTAAAATACCTTATATAACAATTAGAACAGGTACAAATCTTAAATCGAGGTATACAGTCTATGACAACTCTCAACTTACCCTCTATTTTGGTGCCCTTAGTGGGCCTAGTTTTTCCGGCAATGGCAATGGCTTCTTTATTTCTTTATATTCAAAAAAACAAGATTTTTTAGATCCGATGGGATGAAATCTCATTGCTTTTTTTTTCAAGACTTAGATTTAGATCATGCCACAGATATATATTTATTATAATATGATCTTATGATCTAAGGTGTGTCTTCCTCGGAAGACTCCTAAAGATTCACATTAGAATAAGGCTAGTTGATGAGAGTTCCTTTGGAAACAAAAAAAGAGTAAAGTCAAATTTATTTTGTTTATTCTTTCACTTCCAATAAAATAGAACTGGATCTAGTATGAGTTGGCGATCAGAACAGCTATGGATAGAACTTATAAAAGGGTCTCGAAAAATAAGTAATTTCGGTTGGGCCTGTATCCTTTTTTTAGGTTCAGTAGGATTTTTATTGGTTGGAACTTCCAGTTATCTTGGTAGGAATTTGATATCTTTATTTCCATATAATCAAATCTCTTTTTTTCCACAAGGGCTCGTGATGTCTTTCTATGGTATCGCCGGTCTCTTTATTAGTTCCTATTTGTGGTGCACAATTGCGTGGAATGTGGGTAGTGGTTATGATCGATTCGATACAAAGGGGGGAATAGTGTGTATTTTTCGTTGGGGATTTCCTGGAAAGAATCGTCGCATTTTCCTCCGATTCCTTATGAAAGATATTCAGTCCATAAGAATAGAAGTTAAAGAGGGTATTTATGCCCGCCGTGTTCTTTATATGGAAATCCGAGGCCAGGGGGACATTCCCTTGACTCGTACTGATGAGAATTTGACTCCACGCGAAATTGAACAAAAAGCTGCGGAATTGGCCTATTTCTTGCGCGTACCAATTGAAATCTTTTGAAAAATAAACTAACTAAATGTTTTCTCATCAAAAGGAAAAAGCTTGTGAATCCTCTTTTTTTATAATATAAGAGGACTCATTGTAGCCAAACCGGATCAGACATATATTATATAGAACAACCATAAAACAAAATAGAAAGGCTAAAAAAAAAAACTGCTTTGTCCGCAAAAAAGTTTTATGCGTAATATAATATGGAAATCCGCGCAATTTAATTCAGTACCAAAAAAAGTCAAAAATGACTGGAATTCCGTCTTGTTTTGCCACTCTTTTTTGATCATCACACTTTTTTTTTCATCATTTTTTCAACGAGTCTTGGGCTCAGGGGGTTTATTTCGTCTTGAAATGAGCCAAGCTCATTTTAATTCGTTCGTTCAGGTATCCATCGTAAGGGAAAAACGATTTCAAAGTTAACTAATTAAGATATCTGAAAAAAAAATGAGTATTGCTTTTTCGAAACGATCTTATTCTATTTCTGTATTCTTTGTAGGATCGGGGGCTAAACACTGAATCACAAAAAAAGGGGGGAATTCATATCTTGTAATAGAACTCACGCTCGATCGAAAGAGTAGATCGCATAGAATCGATGAATAGGGTGGGTTCATTAATAATTCAAAGATGAAAAAAATGTCAAAAAAGAAAGAATTGACTCCCCTTATATATCTTGCATCTATAGTATTTTTACCCTGGTTGATCTCTCTTTTATTTCAAAAAAGTATGGAATCTTGGATTACAAATTGGTGGAATATGAGGAAATATGAAATTTTTTTGAATCATATTCAAGAAAAGAGTATTCTAGAAAAATTCATAGAATTAAAGGAACTTTTCTTGTTGGAAGAAATGATAAAGGAATTTTCGGAGACACAGCCTCAAAAATGGAATATAGGGATACAAAAAGAAACAATCCAATTGATCAAGATGCATAATGAAAATCGTATTCATACGATTTTACACTTCTCGACAAATCTAACCTATTTTGTTATTCTAAGCGGTTATTCTCTTCTGGGTAATAAAGAACTTATCCTTTTTAACTCTTGGGTTCAAGAATTCTTATATAACTTAAGTGACACAATCAAAGCTTTTTCTATTCTTTTATTAACCGATTTATGTATCGGATTCCATTCACCCCACGGGTGGGAACTTCTGCTTAGCTTTGTGTACAAAGATTTTGGATTTGCTTATAATGATAAAATTATATCTGGTCTTGTTTCCACTTTTCCAGTCATTATAGATACAATTTTCAAATATTGGATTTTCCGGTATTTAAATCGTATATCTCCGTCACTTGTAGTGATTTATCATTCGATGAATGATTGAAAAATGGTCCACGGTAATCTTAATCCAATTCTACTATTTGTTACTGTCTAACATCGGAAAAGCGCATTCAAAATAATACTTACTAGTTCTATCAATCTGGGGGGATTTTCCTATATTGCAGTTAAATGAGTTTAGTAAAGAGCAGAATCGTGGATAGGGAACTATACTAGCGACCTACCTAATTTATTGTAGAAATTTTTGGGATCAATGATTGGACCATGCAAACTAGAACTACCCTTTCTTGGATAAAGGAAGAGATTACTCGATCTATTTCCTTATCCCTCGTGATATACATAATAACTCAGACATACATTTCAAATGCATATCCCATTTTTGCCCAACAGGGTTATGAAAATCCACGAGAAGCAACTGGGCGTATTGTATGTGCCAATTGCCATTTAGCTAATAAGCCCGTGGATATTGAGGTTCCACAAGCGGTACTTCCTGATACTGTATTTGAGGCAGTTGTTCGAATTCCTTATGATATCCAAGTGAAACAAGTTCTTGCTAATGGGAAAAAGGGTGGTTTGAATGTAGGGGCTGTTCTGATTTTACCTGAAGGGTTTGAATTAGCCCCCCCCGATCGTATTTCGCCGGAGCTGAAAGAAAAGATAGGAAATCTTTCTTTTCAGAGTTATCGACCTACTAAAAAAAATATTCTTGTGATAGGTCCTGTTCCGGGTCAGAAATATAGTGAAATTACCTTTCCTATTCTTTCGCCCGACCCGACAACTAAAAAAGATGCCCACTTCTTAAAATATCCTATATATGTAGGTGGAAACAGAGGACGGGGGCAGATTTATCCAGACGGGAGCAAGAGTAATAATACGGTTTATAATGCTACAGCAGCCGGTATAGTAACTAAAATTATACGAAAGGAAAAGGGGGGATATGAAATAACTATAGGGGATCCATCAGACGGGCGTCAAGTGGTTGATATTATTCCTCCAGGACCAGAGCTTCTTGTTTCAGAAGGTGAATCTATCAAACTTGATCAACCATTAACAAGTAATCCGAATGTGGGTGGATTTGGCCAGGGAGATGCAGAAATAGTACTTCAAGATCCATTACGTGTTCAAGGCCTTTTGTTCTTCTTGGCATCTGTTATTTTGGCACAAATCTTTTTGGTTCTTAAAAAGAAACAGTTTGAGAAAGTTCAATTGTCCGAAATGAATTTCTAGGTCCGTGAATTTATCAACATCAAGCTCGTGGAAAAAGGACAAAATTCTTGTTGGAAATTAGGTCATATATAATAAGACTGCAAAGTCTTTTGTTTACTTGTTTATATTCTTTTTTATACTAGCTTTCGGTAATTACTTGTACACAGCACTGGTGATAGTATGTATATTGTAAATAAAAGTTTTACAATTTACCCTTTCTTTGTTTTCAAATTGTAGTGGTGTGATCAGTCATATTAAAATGGAATATAATGCATCAATCATTTTCTATTCAAATAGAAAAAATTGACTAGATACTAAACAGAAAACATAAAAATAAGGGGAAAATAGAAAAGAATAAATGAGGAGAACACATTTTGTTAGGACGGATTAGTCGTTTTCCTAGTCTTCGACACAAGAAAAGAATTTTATACGTCCCTTTCTTGTGTCGAAATAATAATTATTCTTGTCCTCAAAGATTCTTATATTTAGTTTCCATTTTTTTTTCAATGAATTCAAAAATTTATTTGTGTAAGATCCTAAAATAAATTTTGCATAATATCCGATCTACCGAAACCCATCAAATTAATTAATCCCCCTTTTTCTAACTTTGCAAGTCTCAATGGATACTATGATATATGAAAAATTTCTGTTAGGAAGTAATGAATAAAAGTTATAAAAAGAAAAGTATAAATAAATATTTTATGAAACCTCAAAAAGTAAAGGTGATCCGTTTTGTCATCTATATCAAACCAATAAAATATTATGAAAACATGTAAGAACTAAAGGGCACCGTCCCCTTCTTTTTTTTCTGATTCGAGGGGGGCGGTGCCCTTTAGTTCTTACATGTTTTCATATCTATAACTCAGTTCATC